TCTTTTAATGGGTTTATATTTTAGGATAAAAAAGATGGTTAGAAATCCTTTATTTTTTCAACCCAATCGCTCTTTTGATTTTGGAAAAAATCTCTTTATCAATATACTGCTTCTTTTACACATTCCCCTCTACCCCATAATGTAGAGTAACTAATAGTTAGGACTTATAAAAAAATCGATAACTCACTCATAAGAAAAGTCCTTCCCGCATCAAGCACTAATATAGTTTTAACGTCTAATTAGATCGGGTAATCATTCGAATTAAGAACATAAGCCCGTTACTTTTTATTTCTCTATAATTGGAGCATAGGGCTCTATCCATTTATTCATTCGACCCGACTTGACTTGACTTTTTTTTTCCGCATCAAGAATTCAAACAAGGTTTGGCCCAATCTAGTAAGGTAAAAATATTACTAGAATTTTCCATTGATACGACATGCTGCTTTTTCCATTCATTCCTTTCAGGATCAGTCGCGGTCTTACAAACTCTACCGATAGTATGGACGAATCTGTTACTTCATACAAATGTGTAAAAGATGCTAGCCGCACTTAAAAGCCGAGTACTCTACCATTGAGTTAGCAACCCCCCCCAAAAAAACAAAAAAAAAAATTTGTGTAGATACAATCGAAATCAAAATAAAAAAAAAAATGAAATTACACGACGTAATCAAAATATTCCAATAAAAAAAACTTCTTATATCACACAAAAGTAACTTTTTGTATTACAGAAAATACAATGAGACCATCATGTGAGTGAAAAGCAAAGGTCATGAAACGGAGATAACTAGCTTCATTTATACACGATCGGATTATATTTGTTTGATACACTGTTGTCAATATGAATGTGAATAGTCAAAAACGACTACAATGAAGAAAACAAAAGAATTATAAATGAATAAAAAACAAATGGAAATAACAATTTTAATTGAATAAATATATTTCAAATAGATAAAGATAAAAAAATATAATAAGAGAAAATATTCTAATAATAATCAATTTTATTATATAATAAATAAGAGAAAAGAATTAAAAAAACTACGGACTTGGATTGAATTGGCACTATAGAGATAATCAACATAGATAGAAATAAAAGATGTAGGCGAAAGAAGAAATTAAGGAAGAAGTAGAAAAAAAAAAAAAAGATATCGGGTTTATTCAATCAATAAATATAAATAACTAAAAAAACTTAATCCCCTTTTTTTATTTGTTCATAGAATTGCAACAAAATCACCCCATTGATGGGATAATGTACAAATTTTTATTTATAGTATAGAAGCAATTAGTTCATTTAGTGGCTTGATTGATCTTTTTTCTATTCATCTTAGATCAATTTATATCAATAAAATCAAAATATATTTTTGTCGTTATCGAAGACGGAATTTTAGGGTAATAAGTGTAGTATGAATAGAACAAAAAAGGGGGGAAATAATAAAGAAAAGGTTAGCCGAAGCTATATACAAGTTATCCACACCCTCTTTTTTTTTATTTCATTAATGGAATTCCGGTTATTGATTAAGGTGAAGTTCCGTAAAAACCCCTGCCTTCTTTAAAATATCATGAACAGTTCCTGTAGGTTGAGCACCCTTTTCAAGTAAATATAGAATAGCAGGAACATTTAAATAGGTTTGATTCTTTATCGGATCATAAAAACCCACTTTACGAAGATCTCTTCCTTCTCTTCGGGATCGAACATCAATTGCAATGATTCGATAAACGGCTCATTGGGATAGATGTAAATTAACAATACCCCCCCCCAGAACCGTATAAGAAGTTTTCTCCTCTTACGGCTCGAGAAAATTCAAAGTTATGTATAAAATTCTAATTAATGTCAAATAGATCCATAGATTATTAAATCAATTAGACTATGATTAAAATACTTTTTTCTTATGTTTATTTTTTATTCTTTTTTGAAAAAAAAAAAACTCATTCTTATCCCCATAACTCAAGTTGGATAACTCTCACTCAAAGGAAAACAACCCTTAAGCTTAAGCATTTCATTTATTGAGCGGTCTCTAACCCCTTTATTTTTATCTGTCTCTTTTAGAATCTATTTCGATTCTTCATTCTGATCTAGTTTAGTTATTGAGACAATTGAAAAAGGTTTTTTCTTGTTCCGGGATCCTTTATCCTTGCCTTGAATCATTGGGTTTAGACATTACTTCGGTGATCTTAAATCGTTTCAAAATGGCAGCAACATACCATTTTTTGTGATTTCTTTTTATCAAAGAATCATATAAATAATGGATTCTCGCGTGATACACTTTTGATCAAATTTGACGTTTGAATTTGAAACTTGTTCGAATTGGATCCTTTGGATTTCTATACCGAACATATACTTACGAAGTAGTTTCAACTTATTGATTGACACTAACCCTAGATCTCTGCCCCTTGATAAATGAATCAATACTTTCTACTCGAGCTCCATCATGTACTATTTACATCAAAACCCTCAAAAAATGAGAGCTCTAGTGGAACAGAACAAATGATGTCGAGTCAAGAGCATCTTCATTCCTATATAATATAAAATGGTGGGTGTAAGAATCCACAGTGGATCATGTCCTTCAAGTCGCACGTTGCTTTCTACCACATCGTTTTAAACGAAGTTTTACCATAACCTCTAATTTCTTGGAACTGGTATGTAATTGATTCATTTATGGAATCATGTATAGTCATTGGTTTAGTTGATCCATAGTAATCTATACTCTTATGACATGGGTAGTTTTTGAAAAAGTCTTAGCAATAATTCAATTTATTTAAACCCATATTTTATTGTACATATGTATATATTGGATCAATAACATTTTTTTTGTATGAGTGCAATATTGATTTCTCTATATATAGATATTTTCGATATATATAGAGAAAGATTTTTTTTGATTTCTATAAATTATTCGTAATTAATTACGAATAATTAAGAATCTCCATTTTTCAATTTCTTCATAGAATGGATTCACGAGTTTCCCACTTCTTCGAGTACAAGGACTCATAAGAAATCATTAAAAAGATTTAATTGATTGAAAATTTCCTACCTCAATATTTTGATTTGAATAAAGTTTTGTAATAAAAAAGGATTTAGTCAATTTTATTATCATAAATAAATGCATATTCGGATTAACCCATCAAGGATTTGAAACAAATAGATAGATCAAAAATAAAAATCTTTTTCAGAAATAAAACGATAAAAATACATAATAACAATACATACATATGAGCATTTTCTGCCTAGTTTATTTAACTTAAGAGACTCAATAATCTTTCCCTAAAATAAACTGAAAAAGATGTATGAATAACCTCTGTCTGAATTGTTACTTGGATTTACAATTATTCATTACAGACAAACACAAAATACGAAAAAATGAGGTGAAAAGAAATACATAATATGTTACATATGTAACTTAATTCTTTGTTAATCAGATTCGGACAGACATTAAAATTGATATCTTCCATTATGGATTAACTCCTATCTACCTCCCCAATTATATAGAGTAGATGCATCAGAAATCAAAAAAGGATCCTACGGGGGACTGTACTAGTTTCGGAGGTGCTAGACTATCTTCTATAAGTCCAAAGTCAAACAGATACAGATCTAGATTAAACGATTGTTCCTACCTATTTTTTTGATTTTACTCGAAATTTGAGTACCCTAAATCGGTCTTAAGAGACTTAAGACCATTGATTGAATTCCATTAGTGCCAAAAACACAAGACCTTCGTGTTTATAATTCATAAATCCACAGAAAAAAAAATAATCGGGTTTCACACACCATTTAAGGGATAGAGAATAAGAGAGGCTTTCGCATTTCGATTTTAATTTAAATGCATCATTATAAGAAAATAAGAAAGAACAATCACATTCTATCTATATCTAATACTAGACTCTTAAGCATAAGGTTGTTTAAAAGGGCAATCTTTAGTCTGATATGATATAGAATATTTTTCTATATATCTTAGAATATACTATGATATATATAATATGATATATATAATACGCATACTCTGGGACGGAAGGATTCGAACCTCCGAATAGCGGGACCAAAACCCGTTGCCTTACCACTTGGCCACGCCCCATTTATATTCAACACTAATAAACACTAATATTGGTAGTGGTTGGTCGTCAATTCGAGTACAAATATTTATAGAAAAAATTCGATTGTTGCTAGGATTTTGATACGTTTCTAGATCAAATTAAACTGAATTTATTGATCATTACATATAATTCCATTAAGATATTGTATGAAAGTAGGATTTCTTCTATTCTCTTTTAATTTGAGAATTGAAGGATTTTTGATTGGCTGAGTTCAAATCAAAGAAAGGTTTTTTGACCTACTTTATGTTATTAATTTTTCCCTTATCCCTTATATCATATCAATAATAGGGGATTAATAACTCAATCAAATCAAAAGAAATACAATTATCTTCAAGAACAAAGAAAAAAAAAAAATTGTTATGCTTAATATCTTAAGTTTCATCGGTATCTGTCTTAATTCTTTCCTTTATTCAAGTAGTTTTTTCGTCGCCAAATTGCCTGAGGCCTACGCTTTTTTGAATCCAATAGTAGATGTTATGCCAGTAATACCTCTATTCTTTTTTCTATTAGCTTTTGTTTGGCAAGCTGCCGTAAGCTTTCGATAAGATTTTGAATACTGTCCGAGACAAATTCATGATTTACTAGAAAAAAAAGATTATAACTAGTTATAAGATCAGATAAGTCGTACATACAGTCTGAACCTTTGAGTTGAGTCCAATATTGAAATTCTTCTATAGCTGTGAAAAATCTGGATCACTCTCATTTTCTTATTCTTACTTTGTTTCCATTGAACGACCCTGTTAGAGTCCCCCACAATATATAATTGTGGGTATGAAATCCAATTTTTAGTAATGAACGACTCAACTCTTAAAAATTTTTCCTATTTCTAGAAATCACTTCACTGCATTTCTTGGTGTTAAAATAGGTTAAAATAGAGAATCTATTCTCTTTTTTTTTTTAAATGATCTTGGAGATTGTGTAATGCTTACTCTCAAACTATTTGTTTATACAGTAGTAATATTCTTTGTTTCTCTCTTCATTTTTGGATTCCTATCTAATGACCCGGGACGTAATCCGGGACGTGAAGAATAAAAAAAATAAGATTTTTTTCCTTGCTTGATTTTGAAATGTTCGAAAAATTTTATCTATTCCACATCTTTCCTCAACTATAAAAAAATACCAAGTAATTGACAGAAACGGAAAGAGAGGGATTCGAACCCTCGGTACAAAAAACTCGTACAACGGATTAGCAATCCGACGCTTTAGTCCACTCAGCCATCTCTCCCCAAATTGAAAAAGGATAATTACTATGATACATTGTAAAAAAATGGAAAATGGAAAATGAAGGCTTGAAAAAAGCCCTTCTTTGATGTCTCTTTATTATCTTTATTTTATCTACCCTTATTATATAGATATATAATTATCTACATATATAATTATATCGATATATATAATTATCGAGATATATCGATGGATATCTATAAAATAGATAAAAACTTTTATCAGCAATTCCATTTCGATAAATTAGCTAAAGGATAAAGTAAGGGCTCAAAAGAAGAGATATCTCCAATCCTAATATATAAATAATACCAATATATTAAAGATTACTAAAAATATATATTTTTAAATAAATAAAAATAAAGTACCTCTTTGATTTTATTTCATCCGAAAAGTCCTTTTCTTTTTATTTCCACGGCCTGGCCTGGTCAGTACCTAGCCGGGCTTTTTTTGTTCCAATTAATCTACGATTTCATTTTTTATTTGATTTGTAAACAAAAAAAAATGTTTTTGAAACAAAAAAAAATCGAAACACCAAGAATCAGAATCATAAGAAGAATTATTATTTCGATTCCTATGATACAGAAAAAGATGATATAGAATCAAGGTGCCATTCCTTATTATTATTCTTTATTACTTTACTGAAATAAAAAAACTTGTTATTTAGTTAATTAAAATGAGTCCTCTTTTCCTAATCTCATTAGTCGCCCTGACGAAAATATGTCAACGCTCGAATTTTCATGATTCTTTTCTGATCCGATCTTTTTATTATTTATTACTACGCCCTATTTTCGTCTTCGACAAAAGGTCCATTTATATACAATAATTGCATTGTAGCGGATATAGTTTAGTGGTAAAAGTGCGATTCGTTCTATTAATCCCTTAATAGTTAAGGGATCCTTCGGTTTTATTAATATTCCGATCAAAAACTTTATTTCTTAAAAGGATTTAATCCTTTACCTCTCGATGAAAGATTCGAGGAAAAAAAAAATTCTCGTGATTTGTATCCAAAAAGAAGTTCGAAATTGAAAAAATTGGATCATGAAATTACGAAACATAATTTTATTGAATTGGATCAATACTTCCAATTGAAGGAATAAGGGATCCATGGATAAAGGTGGAATTATTTCTAATCGTAACTAAATCTTCAATTTTTTATTTGTATAAGGGAGATTGAAGCAAAACAAAATAGCTATTAAACAATGTCTTTGGTTTACTAGAGACGTCGACATCGTTTTTTAGCTCGGTGGAGAAACAAAATACTTTTCCTAAGGATTATTTCAAATAGAAATAGGGAACGAAATAAATAATTGGAAAGATTGGTATAATCTCCTCTTGTATAGGGATCATCTATAAAGCGGGTCCTTTTGAATGCATTCAGACGGAAAGGCTGACATAGATGTTATGGGTGGCATTTTTTTTTTGTTTACATCTTACATCTAGTAGGAATTTATCCATCTTCCATAAAGGAGCCGAATGAAACCAAAGTTTCACGTTCGGTTTTGAATTAGAGACGTTCAAAATGATGAATCAACGTCGACTATAACCCCTAGCCTTCCAAGCTAACGATGCGGGTTCGATTCCCGCTATCCGCTTATCTTAGTCTTAGTATAATATATATATATTATAAATATAATATATTATTTATTAATTTTTATATATTTATAAATAATAATGGAATTAATATAGAATTACTCAAATCAAAATTTCAATTTACTTAATTTTAAGTAATGTATTAGTTAATGTAATGCATCATTGAATTGAATACGCAATTTCCGGAATTCTCACACATTTTTTTTACGAACAAGAGAGATAAAAAAAAAAATTGGAATGAAAAGCGTCCATTGTCTAATGGATAGGACAGAGGTCTTCTAAACCTTTGGTATAGGTTCAAATCCTATTGGACGCAATTTTTTTCCATAGATTTTTTTAGTTTTAAATTTCTATATCATGTCAAGACATGTCAAGAAAGGTATTTTGAATGATTTGAATAAGAGACACTTATAGTTATAATATAATAACTATTATATTATTTATTAATAGTAAATTAGTTTTAATATTCACTGTAATTGTAACTCTATTTTTAGATTTTTATATAAATAAACTAATAATTTGATTCTGTTTTATTTGAAGATAAGATATTAGTTGAAAAGATATTCAAATTCGAAATATTAAGATATTTATGATATTCTATTC